GGATTCGAAATTGTAACCAAGCATCGCCCATTGGTTCTATACCCGACTCATAAGTAGAAAGTTTCTCCGGCCCTTTGTTAATCGGGGCTAACACTCCGGAAATGAAAAATGCCAAAATAGGAACAAGGATAGATATTATTAGAAATGCCCAAAAAAAATCATATTCGTAAAGCAGAAACATAAACGCACTCCTATGAACGTGGAAAATATACCGGATTCTATTGGTCGATTCGAATTGGAATTGTCAAGTCATCCATAACTATTTAGTCAAAACAAGAATTCATTTTGATCGAACCGTCTAGTTTGCTTTGTTTATTGGTTTATTGTAGGGCATATCTCATTGCAAGATTCATCGACTGGAATCCGATTTTATTTCCATTATACTTATTTTCATTTTATTTAGTTAGTAGAACCTTCTAACTATAGATTACTCTTATACAAATTCTCTTGTTTCTCTTGTTTTCATCCAGGATTTTCTCTAAAGATGGGGAATTCTAAATTAATTACTTATCTTATTTCTTCTTTAATTACAAATTCTTTAAAGATTTCTATTTTTTTCTATAAATAGAATCAGGAGGTCTTTTTGTCTTTTTTCTTAGTGATTTAGAATAGAACAAGTAATCAAATAGAAGAGAATGTATAGGAATTTCCATCTCAAGATTTAGAAGATCTTGTGTTGGTATATTCCTTATTATTATTATTTAATAATAGTATTAGGGTTCGAATCCAGGTGGCGGGGTTTTTCTTGGTTGAATACAGAAAAAGAGGACTGCCTTTTTCGTGTTGTGCTTCGCTAGGTCGAGGTAAGTAAGGTATACGAAGGAAAAGCCTATTTGACAATGAAAGTGACCAAAGGTATTCGTTTGTGAATTCCTCTTCGTAGTTTTTCATTTCACCAGGCCCGTGAAATGATTTGACTTCCACAATTCAATAAGATTGGGGATATCAAAAGAACGGGAGTCTCACTAATTCTTTTATTGTGGATATGAATATCTAATTCGCCTCCGAAGATTAATGACGAAAGGTTGGTTTGTTTATCCGCAATTGAAAAAATAAATATCGATTGGATCCGTTGATATGTGTTTTTTCTTTCATCTGCTTAAACGATTGCCGTGAGTAAACTTATAGGAATAATTGGATTTCACTTAGTTACAAGCAAGAAATAATAATGAAGAAATGCAAATTATACAATTTTTTGATTTTGCATTTTTCATTTTTATAGGGCTATACGGACTCGAACCGTAGACCTTCTCGGTAAAACAGATCAAACTTATTATTATTAAAATGATCTGAACTGTTTCAAAGACCCAACATGCATTTTTTTTTTGCATTGGGCTCTTTCATTAACTGATATAAATATCAGTTAGTCTGCCATTTTTTTTCTTGACAGAAAAAAAGATAAGGAAATGGCTCCATGTGCTCTGATTCATTATTTGGGAGCATTACCAAAGTGTTTCAAAGGTGGGATTATCTTGACGTAGGTCTGTCTCTGGCCTAGATCAACCTAAGTTAAATGAAGTCTCTATCGTTCTGCTGAAAAAATCAAATATGAAACTTCATACACCTTAAAGTTCATATGACGAAAAGAGATTTTTTTGAGGTCCTTATACTCATTATGCCTAGCATTGAATAGACTGGGTATTCACCTTATCAAGATCTCAAATCAATGATGGGGTCTGTTTGGCACCTCCTAAATGGGCGTCCAAATTGGACCGAATTCTTTGTCAGGCTATGGTTCCCTCAAAGTTATGGAGTAAGACATCGATTTCTCAACAAGATCAATTTTTCTGATTGTATGATGAACTCCCTTGAAAAACATTGGCGCGCGTGTAAACGAGTTGCTCTACCAACTGAGCTATAGCCCTTAGTGCTTGTGATACATATTTTATCATGTAGATAAATTCTTGTCAAGATAAATATTCCATGATCCAACATCAACAATCTTTGATCTCTTTGAGCGGTATTCCTTAGATTAGTATTGCTTATTAAGTAATATGATATTTATAATCCATCGACAGGATGGGTTTCATTTGGTTCTCTTTGGGATGATAAATGACCTACTTAACTCAGTGGTTAGAGTACTGCTTTCATACGGCGGGAGTCATTGGTTCAAATCCAATAGTAGGTAAAACTTATTAGATACCAGAGTCAATGGTATCTAATAAGGTTTACGACCCACCCTTAGTGATATTGATTTTTTGATTTTGTATCTTTTCTATTTCATTTTTGAATTTGAATTTTTGCATCAGAATTGGATTCTGTTTGATTGTATTTGATTGTATTCACCCGACAGAATCTAAATAGGATTAGAAAGAGAACTTCTTTTTTTTATTCGAACGTACCAACTAGTTATGAAATCGGATTGATAGCCTCCACCCGTGTTCTAGCTCGTCGGAGAGCTAGATTTGCCTCAATTTTTTGTCTCCTTCCTTCAGCCTTTTTCACATTAGCTTCTGCTAGTTCAAGAGTTTGCTGAGCTTCTTGTGGATCAATGTCACTA